AAGTGTATACACACCTTCTATGAGAAATGATATAGAGACCGTAGTTGTCTAACGAGAGACTGGGCAATAATAAGATTTTTCCTCGGGCGATTGGACATTTACCCCTTGGTTTCTAATTTGAGAAGGGCGGTTTATGCTTTATTGACTTATTTCATATCATGGTTCGGTCGTTAAAAATAGGTGAGGTTTTCCCTTCCTTATTAGGAAAAGGAATTAGAATCCCTAGTTTATAGATTAAGTTTATAGACAAAGATAGTATAGTAGAAAGATGATTCTTTCTACCATACTATCTATCTCGTAGAAAACTTCCGATTGATTATAGTGCGCTCATTTCATTTAAGTTAATGACGTGAAATTTGAAGCCTTTAGCATTTGACGTCGTCAATTTTTGATAAGAACTCAGAAGGAAGGTTTCATTCATTTCATTCAAATTCATTTGAAAATTCAATTGAATTAATCATTTTGACTGACTGTTTTTACGTAAATGATAAGTAGAAAGGCGGTAGGAACTAGAATGAATAGTGCAGTAGCAATAAATGCAAGAATATTTACTTCCATAATCTCATCGGTTTTTTTACTTCGCAATAACTCGGGATTTAATCCCCTAGAGATGATCAATCTTTCGTCTGTAAATTCAATGAATGAATTACTTCTCGATGATCTTGAATCGGATCAATAGCATGAATAACAATATATGATCTATGAAATCAACCCGTCGTCAAGACTTGAATAGTATAACATAGGAAGTTCTTTTATCCATAGCGAATGAAAGTTTTGATTCCTGACTCAATCAATCCAAAATTCCTTTATTTATTATTTATAATCCGTTTCCTTGTTTTTTTCTATAACCTACCTTGTGTCTTCCTTGGACAATCATCTGATGAAGGATCATCAGAGTGCCCTTCCGCCTCGATTAATTACATAGTTCCAAACCTAAACAAACAATAAAAGCGAAATGGAAAAAATAGGAAATAAAAAAGAAATAAAGACTCCTTTTTGCTTTGGGAATGAAAGTATGCCCCTCGACACCCTTTGACTCGTTCGGAAAAATGAATTGGTGTATTTATTGGACCCGGTCGGGACTGGCGGGGCTCGAACCCGCAGCTTCCGCCTTGACAGGGCGGTGCTCTAACCGATTGAACTACAATCCCGGGGAAATTAAGGGATCTAGCAGAAAATTGGATTCTTTTTTATCTTCGTATGGGGTCTTTCTGAAGGACAGGGGGGTTTATACCATCTCATGGCAGATTGGCGGATTATTGGGCCGAGCTGGATTTGAACCAGCGTAGACATATTGCCAACGAATTTACAGTCCGTCCCCATTAACCGCTCGGGCATCGACCCAGGAAGAATCCATTTTAGGCTTATTGGTAATCCACGATCAACTTCCTTTCGTAGTACCCTACCCCCAGGGGAATTCGAATCCCCGCTGCCTCCTTGAAAGAGAGATGTCCTAAACCACTAGACGATGGGGGCCGACTTGACCAACCGCCCTCATACTATGATCATAGTATGATCAGTTTTTTGAAATTGTCAATATAATGAAATGATCAGATCCGAGGGATCTGTCCGTTTTTCAGAATTGTATAGAATTTTTGGATTCGTCATTCATATTCATGAATCGTTCATTAGAATCGACATTCTCTAGATAAATCTAATCTAGTAAGCGGGATCAAGAAGTTATCGAAAATTTTCTTTAAAACTTTAGTTCAAGGAGACAAGACAAGTAGAATCTCTTCATGACATGAAATATCTTGAAATTGATTTTATGTCGAATTTGGTAAGTGTACGTGTATGTTATGTCTCAATCAAGTGAATTTTCCCTTCATTGAGGATCATCTCAATAAAATCAATTAGGGCCGGAAACAATTCATTTTCCCTTCGACTTTCTAGGAAAATCCATTTGATTATTCAAAAATCATCCATTAGCCACTATGAGTATTTAATATACTTTTATATATAAAATATAATATATATGCATATAGAAATTTTATCTACATAGTGACTCGTTCGGGAATTAAATAAAATAAGCCCTTTTAACTCAGTGGTAGAGTAACGCCATGGTAAGGCGTAAGTCATCGGTTCAAATCCGATAAGGGGCTTTTCTTTTTTCATCAATTTTTTTCATAAAAGTCCAGTCGGAGTATTCAGAAAATAGAGATTTTTTTATTTGGAATACAGAATACAAAAGGAACTAACCAGATAATACGTTATCATTATACTGAGTTAGAGTTGAGTTAGAGTATAGTAGTTCTAGTTAGAAATCGGTAAATTTTGATTATTATGAATAATCCTAAGTCGATTCTTGAATCGCCAAAAATCCCTATTTTCCATTATACCAAGCAAATCTATTGGAAAGATTCAAAATCAACAAAAGAAAAAGTAAGTGGACCTGACCCATTTAATTATAACTATATTCGCTATTCTGATATTAAAATTCGATAGAGATGAAATTTGAATTAGAACATTTACATTTAGTTGACCCACCTCCTTTTTTTAA